GCAACCTAGTTTTCCAGTCATAGGTGGCACTCCAAGCTCTTCAACAGAAGGTAGAATTGGACCAACAGTTCTTTCGAACTCGTCCAAATCCACCCCTGTGAAGAACTTCTTCATAGGATCAAGTGCATACCTGATTCTATGAGGCCACCGAAGAACCAAGTTAGAATGAAATTAAAAAACAATGCTTCCTTGTCCGTGTGGAACATGGATTAGCATTATGTCATTCCTACAAGTGATCCCCCATCCAGGATTAGAAGAAGTGCTATATGAGGACTTTGAGATCAAATAGAATATGTTTTTTTCCATTCCTCGTGAGCCACTTATTTCTCCGAAAGACGAGATCAAAGTGATTTTCCTCCTTTTTCCCAATAAGTCGACGGACTTACACCATTGGGATACTTCGAATAAACTGGAGTACATATAGGATACACCGGTGCTAAAACCTTTTCTCAAGATATCTTCCAAACTGTTTGGGTCCTTGCTCCGGATCTTGTTCTCCCGGTGTGAAAGCAGTTGGTTCCGTAGTTTTAGAATTCTGCTGATCCCAAGTACTCCATCTCCATCATTGCATATGGCAATATAGAAAGTAAAGAGGAAAAGGCATGACCAGAAGAATTGTGTAAAATAAGTGAATTTATCCAGTTGAGGCATGTAAGATTTCTTTTTGAATCCAATTCCCGGACAGAAAGAGATTCCTTCCTGTACGAGTCGTGAAGAATTAGATAGAGCTTTGGTTGGTTGTTGACCAACGGAAAGCATGGGAGTTTTGGGCGTATGAAGAAAAGTCACTTTTTCTTCTCTTACGATATTTCGAGTTGGATGAACAGATCGCTCCTAAATAGAGACGTTCTCAACTCTACGAGAAAGCAACTGAAAGCAAATCATCGAATAAAGCGAGAGAAAGACCTTAATGAAAATGAGAAGTGTGAGTCAAAAATGCAGGACTTCCTTACCCTTTCTCAGCGAAATGATCAATCGTACACCAAGGGAGTATATTGAAGATTTGCTGGTAAGAAAGGTGGTCATACAATCCGTTTTCAGATCGATCAATAGACATCATAGCCGGATATTCTTTCCCTTCTTCGGACAAAACTCTTAGGACTCGGAAGACCAGTCCCTGGCTTTGGAAAACTAATGGACAGCATTCTCCTTACCACAATAAGAAAGCACTACGGCAATGGCGCTAAACCTGCACTCTCATTCATCTCCTGCTTCGTACAAAGACAAAGCAGTTTATCATCTCCTGCCTTCTAGGAAGTAAGGGCAGCTATCTCCTGTGAACGAATAGGCTCTTTTCGCTCTCTACAATCGGGTTTCAACCCGGCTACGAACCGGCTTATAGAAGGATTCCTTAGACTGCGGAATTTCTTACAGAACAAAGAAGCAGACTCTTAGGAAGGAGACATGACATAAGGTATAAGGGAGAGAGGTAGGATTGAAACTGGAAGACTGGGAGACTAGATCGAAAGCTTAAGCGCTTCGGGGATGCGCATCCAAAAGGAAAGACCTTAGACCACATACAAGACTGAGAAAGAGACAGCCGGAATAGAACAATAGCCCTATGGAAATACTGATCATTGGCTTCAACTTCATAAGACTCGAAAGGGAAAACAGGCCGCGGCCGCGGGCTCTTGCTGATCCCAGCTTGTTTGAGAACTTTCTTGAGCATGGATATAGAAAAATCCGAAGGCATGATGCTGCACCATCTTAAATATCTGGCACAGACTAGCATCTTGGAGGGCCAGGTAACCATTACAGGATATAACCATCTCGGGGAAAATACCCTTTTCTAGCGAGTTTCTCCCAGTCTCCTCAGGAATTCTTCTCAGAAGTTCATCCCCTAGCAGGGAGGCATCATTCGGATACAACTGTCACCGCATCTTTCTGAAAAATTCCAGAAAGCACCTCTGACTTTTGAGTGAGACGGCAGTTTTAATTCCAAGAAAGAAAATCGATCAGCTGCACCATTGTTCTTGATCTGAAGCAACGTTTTCAAAATGACTTCCCCATTCTCCAAGTTCAGAAGTGACCACAAGATCAAGGGGCAGACTAAGGCAATGATAATTGGCTGACTAGAATGACTAACGGGGCAATCCTTGACTTTCTTATTGATTATCCTTCCTTCTTCGTGCAGACCGATGACACAAGACCCACAGGGCTATGAGAAAGAAATTTATGAGAAGACCGATGATACCAGGAACCAAATTAGATCGACGGCACCAGAGACCGGAAATACGACAAATTAACTAGAACCAGATCAGACCGAGGAGAAAGAGGAAAACACAGAAAAGGCGATGATACCAAATTGGTGAGGAAGAAGAAGACCTAAAAAGACCTTTCCCAGCGAAGATGAAAACCATGACACAGACTTACAGAATGGCACGGTCTCTAGGACGAAAGGAAGAAAAGATCGAGCTTTGTGGCTCGCGACGACTCAAACGGGCGGATTCCATGTCCAAGATAAACCTGAATCTGTTCAGCACCTTTTCCACTCTTGTTCGAGGGTTCCCCATGAAAAACGAGTAGGGTTGACGTCTAAGGGCTTTGACACGTTCGCTGCTTAGGGCTTGTTTAGCGTATCTTCAAGCGGACCTGAAACTTCGCTGCCTAGGGAGCAAGCGCCAGGGCAGCTATTAGAGCTTAGTAGCTTCTGCATTCTGGTCTTAAGCCAACCAGTCCTGTCAATCCTAAAATGAAAATGATAGATTATAGAAAGAATTGCGTGAATCTAATCTCGTGGGCTTATTTTGTTAGATTCTGGATTGAGAAAGCACCGCCCAGTAGTGCCTTTAGCGAATGCGTTCACGAGGCCGGTCCCCGGTGGCTAAGAACCAGTCCTCACTTTTGAAGCCTAAAAGCCACTTTTTTAAGTATAGCTCAAGGCGGTATCGAATAGTCAACTTAGCCGTTTATAGAGCATGACCTGGATCCCCAAATACTCGTGAACTACGTCAGTCAGAAAGAACGCCTACCTTAGAATGAATCTTGGTCTAAGTTGGCGTTGTGGGTCGAATGAGAATTTCGATCGAGCATGCGATCCTCCTCGATCCCAGGAGGGCATTTGATTCTACGCTCGCTGGGACAGGGAGGTCAAGGGTGGACTCAATATCCTAGTGCCGTTCAAAGGAGTGTCGCTACACTCGACGATAAAGGAAAGGTACCGCATAATAGGGGGGTAAGGGGTAGTTTAATTACTCCGAATGAGCGAGTTGTAGCACTTCGACAAAGAAAGGTTTATTTGAATGCCCACTCACTGTATCGGAAAGACCGTCGGAGAGAATGGCAGTTTGATCGAGCAGTAGACCTGATAGGACAGGACTCTTTAGGAAAAGGGCTGCCACTGGCCTGGCGATCACTCAACAAAATTAGCAAGCAGCCCCGGCCCGGGAGGAAAGCAAAGATTTTGAGCACTCGGGCAGCATTGGTTGATAAGGGCTATCTTTTTCGGGCTTCTTAACTGAACTGAATACGTAATATACGACATACGACATTATAGACTGAGACTCGGCCAGTTGACTCGATATATAGATTGATCTTGACTTTATAGGAGGGTTAACTAGACCAACTCGAATAAACGCACCCTCTCGCTCATGGCGGGGATGATTCACATCCAAACTAGCTGGAATGACGATCTTCTCCAGCGCGCGCTTAAATGAAATAGGAACGGCCGGGCACAGCTACGCATGGAAGACGAGAGAACAAAGTCAAGTTTTCCTACAGGGGTTTAAAATGCACCCCTAAAGGAATGGAATAGTAAGGCGTGGATGGTATTCACCCCGACTGTTTAAGGGAAGAGACGACTGTCTTGATGCCATCTCTTCTGTGAGGGCGAGTTTACGAGCGCTCTTCGTGCTTATCTTCCCGGGAAGTTTAGTGGCTTCTTCTCCTTTTTCATCAGGACTGAGTGGTCCTCTTCAAGCTGTAACCACCACTTGTCCTCAAGATCTATTTCCCTTCCTGTTCTTGGGCAGAAGTTCCTGGATTCCCGTCTCCTTACAGGGATGCGTTGGTGAATGATTGGTCCAACGGCGGCGGAGGACAGAATAGCACTACTTTGGAAAGAGCTGATTGCTGGCGATGACTTGCCGCCCAGTCTACTTTTGATCTCTGATCTCGTTTGATTGATTCCCCATAGGAGAAAGGATGCCTTAAGCTCCACTCGTTCTCTTGTGTCTTACGTGCCGGGCCAGGTTGCTTGCAAGGCTTTGCTTAGCTGACTAAGCGTCGGGCTTTCAGATCTTAGCACTACCAACCTAAACTCTTTTCTTCGACACCTAGTTTAGCAATTAAGTCTCGTTTGAGTTTGTTTTCAGCCACTCTATTTATCCTCATGACGACGGGCTCCCTCTCCTTTCCCCTGCCCCTGCTGTCACGGCATTCTAATAACTTGAAGTTCCCCGCTCGTGCTCCCGTCGAGTGAAGCCCATAGCTCGCAAAGCCCCCCAGCTTGCATTTGCAGTGTGGGTTTTCCAACTTCGTTAAGTTACTGGGTGACATAGCAACGAGATAGGTGCTTTGTTTGGCGCGAAGTGAGCTTGGCTGCCACTTGGGGGCGGATTCTCCCGCTGGTCGACGAACGGATGCATCCTAGGAAGGGTTCGCTCGTGCTTCTATCTTCAGTATAGCAAAAAAAGGCATGAGGATGAGGAGAAGGATATCGTTTTTTCCTATGGGGAAGATTCAACATTAAGAAAGGGATAGGCGAAAGACAAATGCAAAAGATTTTAAGACTAATGAAATTACACGAAGTGGTTTCTAGATGGAAAAGGAATTCTTTGCCAAAGATCCTTTCTCCTACTAAGTTTAGGATAGGAAGGAATCTAACAAGCAGAGTTAGAAGGAACGAACACCAACCAAGGGCTGAGGGCGGGGAAGGATGCACTAAAGCTTACAGCCACAGGGCCCTAAACCGTTCCAATTTATGCTGAACGTTGTATTGCCAAGGTTAATTAAGAAGGGAAGCCTTTCATTCATCTTCGGAACAAATCCTATCATTGCCTGATGAGTTCTAACATCGGATGGGAGATCAATAGCAGTTATAGTCAATACCAGTTAAACGTAAAGTCAGGCCGTTGCGTGCTAGCACTTATGTAGTGTAGTTTTGAAACTTCGAATTTGGAGGGCTGACCGTCAAAACTATTAAACCAGGCTCCGGCTCGGCGTATGACAATGCACGACACGGGACCCTCTTAGTAAGGCCTTCCGCCCCACACCTAGCTTAGCTCACCTCAGGGCACCGAAGCGACGAGACTGCTTTTTCAAGTATCTTTCTTTCCTAGCCCTTCATGGTGATTGTTCAGGAGATGCTTGCTTAAGACCGTATGGAATCCCCCGATCTCACCTTTAGTTTATTAGGTGCGGCGCGGGCTAAGAAGAAAGAAGCAGGCAAATCGCTCTAGGTTAAAATAAAAACCTACCTCGGTTAACCTACTTTCGAAAACTATTACTGCAGATCGACATCGGAGGTGGCCCAAACCTAGGCTGTGACGCTTCCTGTTGAGTTGACTTGAAGTTCGTTTACACAGTAATAGAAAGACAATTAGAAAGAATGGGAATTAAATAAACTTTTTTAGATTCTCTTTTTTATAATTGCATCAACATAACCAACACATTCTAAAGCGATATAGGCATTTATCCCATCCATCAACCGAGAAAAACGCCTGCGTTACACTAAAAGTTCACGCGCTTCTTTATTCAAAACAAAAATAACACCTCCACTATACTAGTTATGGAGGGGATTCGGGCCGGATGGAACAAGGCGCTTCGAACCATATACTACTGTTGCTGGAATGAAAGGCAGCCTCGGAACAGAATTATGCTGCTTGCGGGTCCCTTGGATCATGGGCCACAGCTATTTGGGTTTAGACCGCTGAACATCATTTGGATGGGCCGAGGCTATATGGGCTTAGGCCTTTTGATGGCTGTCATTTTCTGGGCTATTTGGATAGATTCAGATCCTTTCATGTAGGAGAGTCTTTGATGAGCTCGGATCCTTTTGATGATTTCATGTGAGGAGCTGCCACCTTTGGCGGGCTTTGAATTTGGATAGATCCAGCGGGCCTTCTTGCATGGACTTGGGCCTGCTTTGATGATGGGTAGGCTTGTTGTGCTTTGGCCCTTCTGTGGGCTTTCATCGAAGAAAGCAGGCTTGACAGGCCTGGAGAGAAATAGTATGGTATTCAAAAAACTCTTACTTATGTAAGTATAATTAATAAAAATTGTAAATTGTTTACCTCTTTTAATAAATTGAATATAAAGTCAAATCAAATATAATGCCCCTACCCTATTTACCAGTATAAGATTCATGAAAAGAGTCAGACAACAAACAGTCCCCCTTGTTAGTAGCTAGCTATTATTTTTTAGTAATAGAGTATAACTTCCATTCTAAGCGCTCCTAGCTCAGAAACCACACAAAGACAAACACATGGAGGCCCAGTCCAACTCATAAATCATAGACTAACCAAAGAAAGCACATGGGGATATGGGAGGCGTGTCTAGTTCTCATTGGAAAGGAATCGGCTGAATATTCTTTCTGTCCCCCGCCTGACACAGTTTGACAGGCCGTGATACCTGATTGGCTCAAAATCAATAGTTGTCGAAATAATATCAAGAGAACAAGCACGCGGGAAAAAGCAAGCGTCTGGTCAGATCAATCAAGAAAGAAATAGGGGTTCGGCCTCACTTCGATCGCCTAAGCAAGGACGGAGCTGGCGAGTGACGATTGGCCGAGGGGCCCTTGGGCCTCAGGGAATAGATTGTAGCTGGGTACAAATGGGCCGGTTAAAGACGAGTAGGCAGGGTACGACGAAGCCCGCGGGGTGACACATGGTTGTACTGGTCAGCTTTGGGCTGGAGATTGACGATTGACTGAGCGTGCTTTGGCAGCTCGTGGTGGAGTACTCTCTGACGGATTCGCTCTATTATTGCCTCCTATTCCTGAGGGAGTGATCGGGATTAAGCAGCGTGGCGATACCCGCGAAAAAGAAAGGACTATTTTATTCGCTTTTTTGGGTGGGCCTTTCGTACTCCAATCCGTACGGGGAGAATTATTCAGCGCACTAAAATATAGTGGATGTGGTTCCATATTCATGAAAAGCCAGGTTTGAACCATCTTACTCCACTAAGACTACCTTTCTTACTAATAATAAGAAAGAGTTAAGGGCGCCCAAGGCCTATAAATAGAAGCTTCTTTCAGCTCTCTTTGGCAAAGGGCACTTAGAAGTCGGCAAGAAAGTGAGTAGATATGGATAACGCGAACAGACTTCACGAAATTGAGCAAGAAATACGTCAGGTGGAAAACAGGAAGCTCCAATGCGAGCAAAGGCTTGGTCTCTTCTGGGAACACATGCCGCCGATCGATCCAAATCTCATACGAGATTATATGCTCTCTCTACAGAGAGAGATAAGCTCCTGCGAAAACAGGAAGAGGGCCCTCCTCGACGAACAAAAAGAGCTCCTTGTGCAGGCCGCCACCTTCGGTGACCGGGGAGACTAGAATAGAAGAGTCCGTCGACTCTTTCTAGAAGATTGAAATAAGTGTCTGTAGACGCAAAGTAGTGTGTTTTAATGTATGGTGTTCTTTGTCTTTTTTTAGTGGGGATCTACTCCGATGCTTACTGGAGATAGACTCCTATCTATGCTAACTATCTTTGTTTGGTTTTATTTGTTATGTTTGCATGTATGGGAAAAACCCTAGTGTAAAATGTTTACTACTTATGCTAATCTAATTATTATTTTACGCTAGGAGATGAAAAAGTCTTCAATGCCTTTTTTTTGGCGTAGCGGATGATTTTCCATTAATTCGATTGTTTTGGCGAGGTTCCCATCCATTAGGCTATTGTGGATCATCGCACAGAAGCGATCTCATAACTTATAATATTTTTTTTCCTACTCATCGTAGGCTGTCTAAGAACCCGGAATCTGAGCTAGCCAATCTTGATAGCGCAGGCTGACCGGCAACCGACATGACGTCCTTTCTTTTCCTGCTTCTTTTCATCTTCGTTTTCGATCTCTGTTTTTGCGGCTAGATCCCCCTTCGTAGAACAGAAGTTTTGGAACCCTCATGGGCGGAACGTTTGCTATCGGAATCATGTCACCAAGAGCTTCAAAAAAGCACTTGAAAACTTCTACTCCCTTGGGGCTAGACTCCTTTCGCATATAAAAAAAGGTAGGCAAGCATAAATAGGTAGTTCGAATGGTTAAGCCACCTCAACCGTTACCGTCACTCTACACCGGTCCTTACCTCCGTCCCATAGTTTCAACTCAACAAACTTCCGTCCCTTCTATACGAAACTCACCTCTGGTCACTAGATGAAAGGATGTATGGAATAGGAGTAGCAAGCCGAACTCGTTGTAGTCTCTGTCCCACCCCTGTCCCGTTACCTACGTACCCTGTCGTTCCTCTCCCGTTGGTATCGTACCTTCGTTCCGTCTACTAGGTCTCGTCTAAGCCCTTCGTTCTAGTGGTTAACTGCTTGTTCGACTTAATCCTTTGTAACTCTCCCCTTCGGTTAAAGCAAGTCCGTCCAATCCTCTATCCATTACCCCTTTCCCGCCTTCGACTTCAAGCAGTAACCAGCCCGCTGCTCTAACGGGTGGGTTTGAGCCAGGGGTTACGCAAGCCCTTCTCATAATTGGAATAAATAAGAGAAAGAAATAAGAACATACGGGAGTAGGAATCGCAAGTCAGCTACCCTGCCTGTCAGCTACTTCTATGCTCTTGTTTTCAATAGATAGGAAAGCCCGCGGGCACACAAGCAAAGGCATAATCACCCCTTACCGAACTCTAACTCTACACCGTCTCCTTCAACTGGCACAACCAGAATAGGAAAGTCATGACCAGGCACCACAAGCAAGGTCAATGTAAATTTAGATGAAAAGGTGATTCATATCGGCTCTGGAAGAGGGTATAAAGGAACATATAATTGCATACGAGACTAAGGCAATAATGTAACTATTGTATCGCATTTCGAGGGACGGTTACGAACGAGTACCAGAGGCGAGGCGGACGAAAGACGAATGAAACCACCTTTAGTAGCAGAGCTAACCATAGAGCTGACCATAGGCAATTACTATTGTGACCAAAGGGGAAGAAGAGTTTTATATAAGAAAGTAGGTCAAGTCAATCAAATCCATTTTTTGAAGTTCTTCAGTTAAGTCAGTCATTGAAGGTAACTCATACACAAGCAAGCCATTGTCATAGAAACTCTCAATCCCTAAGTCATCCATCTACCGGCACAACAGGAAAGGTAGGAAACTTGAACCGAAACCCGCGAACGGACAAAGCCCCAAGGAAATAAGTTGTTTCGAGCCAAGGTGGAACAAGGGATAGTCCGTCCCTCTCCCCCTTCCCATATGGTGTTGGCGACAGATGTTATGGTTAAGTATGTAAGTCATTGGCTATAGACGCTTTTGGGGTACCACTTCTCGATGCACTGATAAGTCACTTCCCATGAGACCGAAGCGACTTTTCCTTAAGAGCTGAGGGCTCCTAGTGCTAAGTTTTTTGAGGTCAGGGTAGAAAGAAAATTCGAAATAGGAAAAAAAAGAGGGAAAGATCACCGGCAGAGAACAGAGTTCGTTTAGAAAAGCAGACAATCACGATCGGTGAATCTTCTCCGGCGAAAACGGAGAGGAAGGCGGTCAAGGGGCAAAGCGGTGGGTAGGCAGGTGATGTTGAAAAGCGGAGTCAGAGCTATTGTCGACCGGTCTTATTGGTCAAGAAAGCGTCGAAAGAGTGACTAAAGCCATTACGAATGACAAGTACACGCAAGAATGACTCGATCGAGTCCCGAGAGACAGAAAGATTGACTAGACAGAATGGCCAATGACAGAAACAAATACATTGAAAGAAGGAGTCACCGACCGGAATGACATGTATCCTCAGTCCTTACTCTTTCGAGATAGCATTTTTTCAGTCCTCCCGCATCTTGACCCACTCGCTCGCTATCTACCTTCCCCACCGCCCTTGTCTTAGATTGAGACCTCTTGGCAAAGCAAAGTTGATTATTAAATTACTGCCTGGCAGGCTGCTACCGCACAACGTTCCGCCTACCCCACTCACCGCCCAGAGTCGGACGAGAATCACGGTTAGCAGTAGAGCCTTTTTCTTTGGTTATTTCCTCTGATTAGATCGACGGAACCATTTCAGGAAGTGGAGAACTATAGAGCATTTGCAAACTGACTTCACTACGACGTGATGAATGACTGCACCACTAGGAATAGAAGCCCGAAGCCGTATAAAGGCAGTTCGTCTAAGGCAAGTCCTTTAAAGCAGCTCGTGTAAAAGCAGTCTGCGTATGAAGCCGTATAGCGCTATGACTAACTACATGCTTAGAAGAGAACAGAGGGTTGTAGGTGGTAAAGGAAGCAAAAAGAAGGCCAAGGCCGGTGGGCAAGGAAAAGTGAGTTGATCGCCGTATCGAAGCTCCACCCGAGTCTACTTGAATGCCTTTGCTCGTGCGGCCATACCTCTCTCTCCGCCGCGGATCATCTGTCCATACCGGTCCTGTCGTTCAATCATCTCTAGCGTGCCATGCCTTTAGTGGAGAGATTAAATTAATTGGAATGGCAAGAGGGACACCAAATCAAGGAACCGGGCCGGGTTGGTTGAGATTCCCACAAATCACGTACTCGAAGGACTGGACTGGAAAGGATAAGGAGCTCTCCGCTTTCAAATTGCACGAGCTAGTTCGATCGATTCCAATCCTTAGAAAAGCGAAGTCCGCGCATCGCGATCAGGGAGTCATGTGAACCACTATTAAAGTAGCCCAGAACGAGTTCATTCAAGGAAGGATCCCAGAACGGATGAGAGACCCTGCCCGACAATATGGCAGCGGACGATTACACTTCGTATAGTCTTCGAGAGCTAGAAGGTGCTCGTCTGAAGGCACTGAATGAACTTAAACACTTAACTTAGGCACGAGTTTCGCAAGCATACAAGAAAAAAGTCAAGAGAAGGCTGATATGGAGTTCACTTTTCATACACCGGGTCTGCTTTTGACGGGAAGATTTTATTGAGAACGTACTCCCCGTGGCAGTTGGTATCAGAGCAGGATATCTTAAACCTGTGACTCATTATCTTCTTCACGATGGCTGGAGGTACTGTCAGCGAACAGTTGAAGGTTTTTTTCCTCGCCTCGAGTCGACCAAGTTGTTGCCAACGTTACAACTCACGAAGGACGCCTTGTAGTCCTTGGTGAGCGGATAGAAACCCGTCGAAAGAGCTTTAGAGAGTCAGTAGGGGTATCTCTTATCGATTTGACTGGTAACACTCATCACTACCTTCCCTCGACCGGGAGTAGGCTTTTGAGAGACCACTCTTTTATGGATGAAACCTGTTCGATAACACAACCCATATCATCCACAGGTCTGATAATGCTGTCAAAAGTTTTCTTATCAACCTTCTTTGAAAGCTTAATAATCTTAGCCAAAGTAAAGAATGATAAGTAAACTTGAACAAGCATATCAGCCTGCTCATCTTTTTTTCAACTACATCATTCTTCTATGGAAAGATGGGATGATTCCCTGAGCGCGTCAAAGACACTCGTAAATGATTGGTGTAAGAATTGTGAACTAGTCAGGTATCAGTCCTTTTGGAGCAGATTTCTGAGTGAGTCCTACGAAAGAAGGATAAGGGATAGTTACATTCTTTTCTTTTTTTTTCGATAGATATAATCTTTCTATATATAATAGATATATACAGACCAAAAAGACAGGTCAAGAGCAAAGCCCCCGTACCAATCTTCTTTTTCACTTCTTCCTTCTCATTTTGGATATTGTCTCCTCTCGATATTGTCTTCGTCACTCTCTTCTTTTGAGTTTTTTTTTGTGCGTATTAAAGACTGAATATTGGATTTCAAAAATCCCACAAGAGCTGCTATGCTTTGACATAAAGGAGCATTGTGAACTAATCAGGTGTGATCAGTCTAATCTGTGTAATAATTAGGAATTCCTCTTCCAACTCGTCCCAGAATGGGCGTTATGGCAAAGAACAAGAAGAAAACACAAGGAGAAATTTGTCCAATAGTAACAAATGGTGCCTCCACAGGTTGACATCCGATCCAACCTAGTAGTAAGCAATCCGCCAAAAGCAACCAAAATATTCCTTGATGAATGGGGCGAAAACTTGAACTACGCACATACATACTTTTAAAAAAAGGTAAAGCCAACAGACATATAAAAACTGGTGCTATTGCGGCTACACCTCCCGATTTGTCAGGTATACTACGAAGAATGGCATAGATCGGTAGGAAATACCATTCCGGCACAATATGAGGCGGGGTGGACATCGGATTAGCAGGTATATAATTATCGGGATGCCCCAAAACATTAGGAGCATAAAAAATCCAAATGGAAAAAAAGATAGCAGAAGCTACCCGACCTACTAGATCCTTTACATAAAAATAAGGGTAAAAAGAAATTTTATCCATCTCTGAATGTACACCCAATGGATTATTTGATCCATATTGATGCAATGCGGCCAGATGAAGAAGACTGGC